TGGTTAAAAAGATAAACCCTATACTAATAAGACGATAACTCCAATGATCCAATTGTTGAATCAATTGGGATCTGTAATAATTCTTAGCAGAAAAAAAATAAGTATTTCCAAAAACATTGCTTCTTTCATTCATGTATTGGATTTCGTCAAAGGAAAAAGACTCATTTACTAAACAATTGCTTTTATAAAAAATCTTTATGTCTTTTCGAAATGTAATGACTAGAAGGGCTACTGATACTAATGATCCGCATAAGAGAGCTGCATAAGCCAATACCATCATACTTACGTGCATTATTAACCACTCGGATTGGAGAGCAGGTACTAATATTGCGGATTGATGTATTTCAGTTAAAAGACCCGAAGTAGTAAAGCCTTGTGTAAAAATAACACTTGGCGCGGTTATTGCACTGAAATAATTTTTTTTTTTGAAATACGGAACGATATGAATAATGGAGAAAGTCCATGAAAGGAAGATTAGTGATTCATATAAATTACTTAATGGGAAATGCCCCGAATAAATCCAACGAGTGACTAATAATCCTGTTATACAGAAAAAAGTAGCTATCAGGCCCTTCTCTGACGAATCGTATAGTTTTACGATTTCATCGACTAATAAGGTTATTAAATGAATTGTAATTACAATTGAAACGATTGAAAAAGAAATATGAGTTAATATATGTTCGAAAGTTAAAAATATCATAAAAAAAAATATAAATAAAGGAATCCCTTAATTACGGGATACAAATCATAAATTGAATTCATTATAGGATCTATTCTATCTTTTTTAGAAGATGGCATGCCGCCACTCGGACTCGAACCGAGATGCTCTAGCACTGCTTCCTAAGAGCAGCGTGTCTACCAATTTCACCATGGCGGCTTGCTGCTAAAACTGATAATATCCTATTCATATTCAATCGTTCAGATTGAAGAAGTAAACTCAATCTAGTATTTTTTAGGAAAGATTCAAATTGATGAATAATAATTCATAGGGATTTGAAGGTTCATTATTTTCGTTTATAGGGTATCCCTTTTACTTAACTTCAACCTTTCGTGTAGTTTATGATCTTCTGGAATTGAATTGTTGTAACTGGATAGTTCTACCCCCTATCCAGGGATAGAACTAAAAAAAATGTCCTTTCTCATTCTCATTTTTTAATGATTCATTTCTCATTTATCGGATTTAAAAAATATGAAACAAAAAAATGCATTTTCTCAACGATCATAAAATAGGATCTATTTTGAATCATTATAATTTGACACATTTTTCATAGTTCATATCCCGATTAACAACTTTTATAGATTGGGTTGAAAGCGAGAGATATAGAGCAGTATCTATATAGTAATTCAGAGAAATAAATAGTAATTCAGAGAAATAATAATTCAGAAAATGACAAAAAGTTTGAAACTTAATCAATTAGTTTCAACGATTCATTAATTTTAACTAAAGATCTTATATCTGCTCTTTTCGAGAAATAGAGAAAAAATAAAAACTTTTCTTCGAAAAAAGAATAAACAGAAGAGTTCTTATTCTCCAAATCATAAGAGCGAGGAGAATTGAATTTCATATTGATTAGTCCAAACCAGTAGGTAATGGAAATTTCGAATTTTCTATTCGAAATGAAATTCGAAAAGTTGAAACTTTTTGAGTCAAGTCGATTCAGATTATTACAACTTTTGATTACTTAGTTCTTTGTCGCACACCAAAACCTTTTGCATTTTCGGTCGAATTTTTTTGTCCCACACAAAAACTTTTTGAATTTCCGGTCGAAAGAGATTTCCCCAATGAAAAAGCTTTTAAGGCTGCCCAATATCCTTTCCGTTTCCAAATATTTTTACGAATACGCTTTTTTGAGATAGAAGTACGTTTTTTTGGAACTCCCATTTTAAAATACAGAGGTTACTCATTATTCGAGTTGGATGTGAAAGACATCTATTATTCAAAAAGAATCATTCTTTTCTTTACTATTCATTATCTATTTGTTTTTTAAATAGCATTCTCTTTATAAAAAGAAGTAGAAAACAACAAAAAAAAACTATAGATATGTTAAAATCGCAGTTAAATATTATTCGAAATCGAATAAAACATTACTATAAATATAAAAAAGGAATATGTTAGGTGATATGTGATTTTTTATATTAATTGGTCACAAGATCGAGGAAAGAATACACCTAATTGAAATTTTCTAATTCGAAAAAAAACGAGTAATTAAATAAAGTATACAAAGATTGAGAAACGAAATTTTTTTTAAATTTTTTAGAAATTTTCTATTTAGTTTCTAAAAATTAGAAAAATTGACGGATATTGAAGTCCTTACTAGATTTCAAAAAAAAATAAAAAATAAGTAGAACATGAATAAAAAGATTGATACATAAGATGAATAAAAGAAAAGATAAGAAGAGATACGCCCCCCCCCTAGGTATTTAATACCTTCCCCTATAAAGAAACTCATAACACCCATTCCATTCGTAATTCCATCAATTATGCGTCTATCAAAAAAAT